TAAACCTCGTAATCGTAAGAAAGTAGGTTTTTTCACTATGGGCCTAGCAAAAGAAAAATTGAGATAGGTTTATATTGGATTCCCCCCTTAAAAATCGGACGTGAAGGTTTCCTCTCATCCGGCTCAAGTAGTTACACCAAATAAGGAAGGGAGTTCTTTATTTTTTTACTTTGTTCAATAAAAAAAAAAGAAAACCCTACAAAGAACTACTCCTTACTCAAGTTTCCAGCAAGGACCAACCTTTCATTAATTCATTTTTCTTTTGACTTTCACTTTCTGAATGACTTATTTACGACAAAATTGAAATGTGAAATTCTTGAGTAGTCTGCTTCCCTTCAAATGATGAATCCCCCCTTAAAGGAATACTTTTGGACTCGTAAGGGATTTACTTGTCTATATATTGTTTCGTTCCATTCGATCTTTTAGGTCCCTACTCACCTCGACGGTTATGTCATGATGTCCCTTGAAGCATATATGCGATAGATAGACTTCTGTAACCATGCCCTATTTGCTTTCTTGAACGGAATCTCTCTCTAAAAGAAATGGAATGGCTAATTCCACGAAAAAATCTTTTTTTTTCACGAGGTATAACTAGCAATTCCCATTTATCTGTTACGGGATCGACCATGGATCAACTCCCCTTTCATTTAGAGTATTGAATACACCCATAATTCTGAGCTTCATGTTACTCCTTCCAAGACACATGTCAGAGTCGGGGGCATCCCAATCAGATTGAATGGGATGACAGTTTATTAGTCTGAATCTGTAAAATGCAAATTTCGATCAAATCACACATCGCAGTATACTAGGCCTTCTAATTCCTTAAGGGGTTTATCTAAAAGATTCGCGATATAACTCGGAAGACGTTTCAAATACCACACGTGAGTTACCGGACATGCGAGTTTGATGTATCCCATTTGATATCTTCGTATCCGAGAATCAACAAATTCCACCCCGCATTCTTCACAAAATTTCGGGTCCTCTTTTTCGGCTCCAATCACTCGATAATTTCCACAAGCACAAATTCCACTTTTTATGGGTCCAGAGATTCTTTCACAAAACAATCCATCTTTTTCCGGTTTATTGGTTTTATAATGAAAAGTATAGGGTTTTGTCACCTCTCCAACTATCTCTCCATTGGGTAGGATTTTGTTGGCCCAAGCCTTTATTTGTTGAGGAGACACTGGTCCAATTCGAAGTTGTTGATGTTTATATCGGTCGATCATAGAATAGAAATTCTGATTCATTCAGATCAAACTTCCTTCCTATTAATCTGGAAGTTCTTCTCAGATACAAGGAAATGATTCAGTTCTAGAGCCAAAGATCGTAGTTCTCGAACGAGCAATCGAAAAGATTCTGGAGCATCCTCAGGGTTAGGTACTATTCCTCCAATGATCGTAGCACCAAGTAATTCTTGACGAGCTCTAATATGATCAGATTTATAAGTAAGCATCTCTTGTAAAATATGAGCAACACCAAACCCCTCTAGAGCCCAAACTTCCATTTCCCCTACTCGTTGTCCCCCTTGCTTGGCCCTTCCTCTAAGGGGTTGTTGTGTAACAAGTGCGTAATGTCCACTCGAACGCCCATGGATTTTATCATCAACTTGATGAATTAATTTTAGGATATAGGACTTGCCTATTAGAACAGGTTGTTCAAAAGGATCTCCTGTTCTTCCATCAAATATTCTGCTTTTTCCCGGATACTCGGGTTCAAATACCCATGGATTTTTTGTTTGCTTACTGGCTTCATATAATTCAGAAAAGACTAGTTTTCTTGAAGCCTCTTGCTCATATCTCTCATCAAAAGGTGCTATTCTATAATGTCTCTTTAGCAGATCCCCCGCTAACCCGAGCGAACATTCAAATATCTGCCCCACATTCATTCGTGAGGGTACCCCTAATGGGTTGAAGACCATATCAACAGGTGTTCCGTCTTGCAAGTAGGGCATATCTTGTCTAGACAAAATTTGAGAAATGATACCTTTATTCCCATGTCTTCCAGCTACTTTATCGCCCACTTTGATTTCACGTTTCTGTGAAATATATACACGAATTCTTTCTGGATTATAACTGGAACCCCCCTTTTTCTGGATCCATCTCACATCAATAACTCGGCCCCTTCCACCTATAGGTAGTTTTAGAGAAGTTTCTTTTGCAGTGGATACCTGAATGCCAAGTATGGCTCGTAATAATCTATCCTCTGGGGCATACGAGGATTCGTTTGCTGCTTGAGGGGTTAATTTACCTACTAAAATATCACCGGCTTCTATCCAAGATCCCAGCATCACAATTCCGTTTCTGTCTAAATTTCGGAGTAAATGCGCCTCTAAATGCGGTATTTCCTTAGTGATTCTTTCGGGACCTTGGCTTGTCACATGAGTCTGAATTTCATATTTCCGTATGTGAAAAGAAGTATAAATATCTTCATATACCAGACGTTCGCTAATTAGTACTGCGTCTTCAGAATTGTAACCTTCCCATGGCATATAAGCTACTAA